ATTTCATTGTTGCCGGTATTGACATGTAGAATGGGACTCTATCTTTATTCTCGTCCGATTAATTAGTTCTGCAAAAGAACTATCAGACTGTGTGGTGAATGCTTTGATCAATGAATATTCGATTCTTTCTTCAATCTGTAATTGATTAACAACAATTTTTCCCTTTTTCATAGAAAAATACAGATTAAGGTCGTCATTAATCATTTGATAGAGTATTTCAGTACGTATACGTATGTATATACGTATATCCTTCATCTTTTCGGAAGTTTCAATGGAAGGATTCCTCTACCAATGCAACACAGTCAATTCCATTTGTTAGAACAGCTTCCATTGAGTCTCTGCACCTATCCTTTTTTCACCTTCTGGGCCTTTAGTTTGTTTTTGGAAAATAGGATTTGGCTCAGGATTGCCCATTTTTATTAATTCCGGGGTTTCTCTGAATTTGAAAGTTCTCACTTAGTAGGTTTCCATACCAAGGCTCAATCCAATTAAGTCCGCAGCGTCTACCAATTTCGCCATATCCCCTTTTTGTTTTGAGATTAGGATCTCATTTTTATTGAGATGTCGTTCTCTTTTTTATTTCATTTCTGCTGGAACCGTTGAATTCATTAAATACTGATTCCTATCTCGAAAAAGTTTTTCTCCCCTTTGATTTCTTGGCTATCTTCTTTCATCTTCTATAGGAAACCCGCACCCGCATTTGGTCCAATCAGAAACGATTCTATCATTTCTGTATCTGCAATTCAATATAGATGTAGATATACCATGTATATATGTCTCTCTTATGCTCGTTTTTCCCATGCAATTTGGAATACTTGAACGGTCGATTCTTTTTTTCGTCTGAGCTTCCATCTTTACGAATCAAAGCGCAATAATTTTTAATTATTTAAAACAAATCATTCCATTTAGAAAAAAAAAAATATATATATGATATGCAATAAAATATAGAAGTGTAATAAAAAGACTTTCAAATATCATTTGAAAGCAAAAATGAAAATGATTTAATCTAAAAATAGATCGAATCTAATATTTTTTAATATTAAATGCTATATTATAGAATTGTACTATATAATAGTGATGTGAGAAAAAAACTAAAATTATATATCGATAGATTAATCGTTATATTCGAGGGTCTATGGTAAGTATGAGTATATTTCCTTTCAATTATATATTATATTTTTTCGATAGTCATATTCATTATGACTAGCTAATAGTAATCGCCAAGAATGCAAATATTAATTAATAGCTAACAATTATTGAATCCCCTTGCAGGTAGAATTTATCTTATGTGAGCCTGCTTAGCTCAGAGGTTAGAGCATCGCATTTGTAATGCGATGGTCATCGGTTCGATTCCGATAGCCGGCTTTTCTCTATTTATTTTCTTCGAGTTTTTACATGATTGAGAATGCCCTTTTTAAATCCGAAATCAAATAATATTGAAAAATATATTTTTTATCTTATAGGAACTTACAACTATGCCATGAAAAGAATCCCTTTTATCTATATCTATATAGAATCTTTATATAGAATATATATATATATAGAATCTTTATATAGAATATATATATAGAATAGTAGAAGGGTCTGGATATTTATTCATCTAATTATTCTTTAGAGTACAAGTACACTACTTCCGTAAACTTCGCTTCATTTATCATTTAGTTCAGTTTTAGTTTAGGTTTATTCTGTAAAATGAAATTTCATCAATAAGAATTCAATATAAAAATATAAATAAGAATAAGGAGTCTTTATGTCGCGTTACCGGGGACCTCGTTTCAAAAAAATACGCCGCCTGGGAGCTTTACCGGGACTAACTAATAAAAGGCCTAGAGCCGGAAGTGATCTTAGAAACCAATCACGTTCCGGTAAAAAATCTCAATATCGTATTCGTCTAGAAGAAAAACAAAAGTTGCGTTTTCATTATGGTCTTACAGAACGACAATTACTTAAATACGTTCGTATCGCTGGCAAAGCCAAGGGGTCAACAGGTCAGGTTTTACTCCAATTACTTGAAATGCGCTTGGATAACATCCTTTTTCGATTGGGTATGGCTCCGACTATTCCTGGAGCCCGTCAATTGGTTAACCATAGACATATTTTAGTCAATGGTCGTATAGTAGATATACCAAGTTATCGCTGCAAACCCCGAGATATTATTACGGCGAGGGATGAACAAAACTCTAGAGCTTTGATTCAAAATTCTTTCGATTCATCCTCTCAGGACGAAATGCCAAAACATTTGACTCTTCAACCATTCCAATATAAAGGATTAGTCAATCAAATAATAGATAGTAAATGGGTCGGTTTGAAAATAAATGAATTGCTAGTCGTAGAATATTATTCGCGACAGACCTAAACCTAACGAAAATAAAATAAAAAATCACAAGGGTTCGGACAATTTTGATCCCTTTCGTCGAAGTAAATTAACCTAAGGTTAAGATAAATAAGAGTTTGATCCGGATTTTTCTCCGATTTAGGTATCATAGAACGGGGGGGAGGTTTTCATTCCTTGTCTACTCTTTTCCTTTCAGTATTTTCCGTGACACAGTAATTAGGAATAAAATATATATCAATATATATCAAAGAATGGTCTAACTGTTTTGTGTTGGAATATAATTTTATATATTTTACTCTTTTGGTTAGTAAGATCAGTGAATTAGATGAAGGTACGGAAAGAGAGGGATTCGAACCCTCGGTAAACAAAAGCCTACATAGCAGTTCCAATGCTACGCCTTCAACCACTCGGCCATCTCTCCTACATAATGATTATGACCCAAAAACCGAGTGAATAGCGAGCCGGTACTAGTAGATTATTGGATAGGAACGACCAATTAACTAATTATAACTATAAAAAATATATAAATTTTCATCAAAGTCAAAGAAAGATCTTTCTTTTGAGGTTAGGCGGATAAATATAAAATATGAAAACTGTTAGAAACATTCTATTCATGTTTGCAAAACCAGCCTTCGCCTCTTTTTCTATTATTTTATACCGGTACCGAAGGCAATCACTAAATTATAACAAATCCGCCGATTGATGGGTCTATTTTTGCACTTAGGTTAATGGATCTCTTTAGATCACGATTCTATTTAGACTATAATTCCATATCTTATATCTTAAGAATTCTCAAATTCCTTTCCAGTCCAGTATTCAGAAAAATTATATATATATAGTTGATTGTATAGTGTATACCTCCTATGCATACAAAATAAAACGGGCGGGTTTTTTCATCATAGAATGGTTATTCGATCTTTTTTTCTTCTTTGGATGAGAATTCAATAAAAAAATTTTTCGTTATTCTCATCTGTAACTTCAATGAAATTGAATACTTTCTTTTGTTGGTATACTACTCCATTTACATTAGGATGAAATCGAAGCGTACTCCAATATTTATTTCTTTGTTTTTTTTTGATTCCTGTCAAAAAGGAACAATTTGAATAAATATAAATACAGGGCTCATATCTTTTTTATTAATGAATCTGTTTTTATGTTATTTCGTACTGTACAATTCTTTTCTTTGTGGGATCGGTTTACCACGAGAGGTAATGAGAATAATTATAGAATGGATTGCTACCTATGCCTAGATCGCGGATAAATGGAAATTTTATTGATAAGACCTTTTCAATTATAGCCAATATCTTATTACGAATAATTCCGACAACTTCAGGAGAAAAAGAGGCATTTACCTATTACAGAGATGGTGCGATTTGATTCTTTTTTATTGCTCTCAATCTTACGAAAAAGACACATGATTTGGGATCGGGATAGAAATAAAAATTTTGAAAAAAAAATCTACGCTTGTTGAAGGTAAAGTTTGGAAATAGAACAATTCCTTCTGTCGTGTATCCTCCATTAATGCAACCTCGGATGCTACGGTTTAATTGTCGACTCTAGTATTGAGCGAAAGGCTACACCTATAGGTTCTGTATTTACAGGTCAATCCTACTCCACCAGTACCAATAGGTCACATAGGGGAAGAAGCACTACACATAGGAATCAACAACACGAAAACTTTGTTATAAATTATCCCGATCCTGATCCTGATAAGGATCGGAACTAACAAGAATGGTCGGGACAACAAACATCCATCTCGTTTGTATTTTGGATACCTGTATAACCATCGAAGGCTGTTGAAGTGACTAATTCCTGTAAATTATAAGGCGTTTAGAACAAATAAATTGTTGGAGTTATCATCTCTATCTAGTATCAACACGTTTGATCTTAAGAAAAGATCTCTTGCAGTAAGGTTGGCTAGAGATTTCTTGTAAAAACACTAGCCCTGCTCAGTTCATAATGATAATATTTTCATCTTTTTTTCCCCTGTTTTATTTTCATTATGCACATAAAAGAGGAGCCGTATGAGATGAAAATCTCATGTACGGTTCTGGAACGGAGATTCTTTGAATTGAATGACGACCGTAACGGATGTCGGCTCAATCCGAAGGAAATTATGCGGAAGCTTTACAGAATTATTATGAAGCTATGCGACTAGAAATTGATCCCTATGATCGAAGTTATATACTCTATAACATAGGACTTATCCACACAAGTAACGGAGAACATACGAAAGCTCTGGAATATTATTTCCGAGCGCTAGAACGAAATCCGTTCTTACCACAAGCTTTTAATAATATGGCTGTGATCTGTCATTACGTGCGACTATCTCCACTATAGAAAGAAAAAAGGAAAGAAGGATTAAATCCGCTAGTAAATACTAGAAACAAAACGGGCTTTCTACATATGAATCGTCTAAAACAACGATTTTTATCAGCTGTAGCAAAGAAAGAAACTTCATATAAGTTTAAATTAAAAGTGAAGAAATAAATATGCCTAGCTGTTTTATTCTATGGATAAAGGATCTAATTGATAGAGCAAGCATCGTAAAGATCAATTAGCAAGGTTTTGGGCCGAGACAATAATAACTGCTTATTAATGCCATGATATGAGATAAGCATTAGGAATCCACTTATGTAATAGAGTTGATCCACTAAGGTATTGA